CTTACTGGTTTTCCAAATTAATCCTGCGGATACATATAATTCAGAAGAATATGTGAGTGATTCATATACAGCATCCCTTTCTTTTATCAACGGTTCCACCAATTGATATGTTTCCCCAAAGAATTGAAATTCAATTTCTTGATCTGTATCTTCAATTTTTGGAAACTTATAAAGTTCTTCTGTTAAGCCCCGATCCATGAACCCACAAAATCCTTCAAATTGTATCTGATTCAACCCAGGTATTGTAGACATTTCCCCATTTTCATCCCCGAGCATTTTGAATTTCCCATTTATCAAAAAAATCCCATTCTTTTCTCATTCTTCATCGAATCATATGAATCGATCTAATAATGATGGAATTGAATTTCTATTCTGTTTACTGAATCACATGAAATTTTATCTAACTCCATATACCATATAATATATATGGAATGTATGAAATATGGAATGCGTATGAACGGAAGAAGAAAAATTATACTCAAATTTGAATTTCTATTTATAACAAACAGATCCAGAAAATAATTGATAAATGCCATTTAGCCTTATGGAGTTTTGTATAGAATATCAAAAAAAAATAATAATTCAATTTCTACCATTATTATGATATTACATATTCCAATCCGATTGAATACCAGAAAAATGAAATGAATTCCTGATTTGATCTGTTCGTTGAGATAAAGACAAAATAATCATAAAATATATATAGAATATATATAGGGAGAGAGTTGATTTTTCTAGCACTTAATTTTTCATGGATTCCATTGTTCAAAAAATGATTCGCATAGAAAAGAGATGTTTTTACCCCCTTTTTAGTTTTTTAGTAGAATATTTAGAATATGATTGAAGTGCGTACGAAAAGAGGGCTTGTATTTATTAAACATGTGCAGATATAGCATTTCTATTTATATATGTCTTTCCTCTTTTCTTTTTATTCCATTATAGCGCTCTAGTGGAGACAACACATGGCGCGTTCTATCAAAAATTCTATTTTTTCTTTAATTTTAATCTATTCAATGAAAAATTGAAACACGATAATTTCTTGCTGATTCCCTATGGACATCATATCTAGATAGATAAAATACCTCATTAGATAACTATAGCTGTGTAACAACTTATGTTCTGGGGTTTACATAGAATTGCTCTTATATTATTATATTATAATATAATTATAATAAAGAAAGTTTTTTTTTTATTGAAAAAAAATCAATACTGATTAGTTATGTATCCATTTTGATTTTATTATACCATTATAAAAAGACAAGGGAAGAAGAATCGTCCATAAATTTCCAGTCAATAGTTAATAGTTAATGGTTCCAATTTATTTGTCCTGAATTTTGACTTTTGTAACTGAGAATCCACATTTTCTTTTTCAATAGAAAAGAAAAAAGAAAGGGAAAGTTTTTAGATATTGTGTGTCTTGAGATACTATGACCAATTGAAGGTATGGATCCAATCTAAAAATAAAAAGGGTCTCATTTTTTTGTTTGTAGCCTTTTGGCGACATGGCCGAGCGGTAAGGCGGGGGACTGCAAATCCCTTATTCCCCAGTTCAAATCCGGGTGTCGCCTGATCAACAAAAAACTCGAAATCCTATATTCTGTTTTGCTGATATAACTCGACAAATTTTCTCCAGCAAAAACAAGTGTAAGAAAAGGACTCTTGATACTTTCTTGAGTATAAACTTCCGGAGGTTTTGTTTTCTAAAGTGTTGTAGTCTAGGATTCAAGGAAAAACTAGAGTAGTGGAAGGGAATCAGTAAATCTTGATATGGTAGCCCCTCCCCTACTAATGGAACTAATGGAGGGGCTACTAGCGGAGTCTTGAATTAGATTGGATAATGGGAGTGTCTAATTAACTAATGAATGGTTGTAGAAGGGTTGGAAGATACTTTGTATAGAGACTGATGAAAGTCTCTGAGTGTTCAGGCATCCAATTAATATTAGATTGGATGGATAATTGGCTTTTACTTTTACTTAATGAGGGACACCAAAAGAAAGAATAAGTCTTATTATTGCTACATGTGAGTAACATTCTTTTGATACTTCAAAAAGTGTTACTGCGTATTTTGCTTGTGCTTAATGGTTCTCGATTTTACTAGAAATCATATAAGAACTTGTTATAAGTTATAAGCGGATTTATTGAAGTGTTTCATCAACGGTGGTGTGTCAGAATTCCCTTTTCTTTTTGACTATGCGCCGGTAATTCCACTATTATTTGTGAACAATAATGGAAAAATTCCTTCATATTTGTTTCATATTCATAGAGATAGGGGACATAATACACATGGATATAGTAAGTCTTGCTTGGGCTGCTTTAATGGTAGTCTTTACATTTTCCCTTTCACTCGTAGTATGGGGAAGAAGTGGACTCTAGGGGTACTCCTAATTGGGTTGAGGAATCAAACCGTATCAATTGTTTTCAAGATCGTTTTGCAAAGCCTTTTTTTTTAACTATTTTATTAGTCTTCATTTCGAAATTCTTGGATTCTAGTGAAGTTCTAGTGAAGGAATGTATTCTATGAATAATATATATGAATAATACCCTTTCAATCAAAATCAAACAAAGAGTTCAATAATTCCCATGTTCGTATTTCGAAAGTAAACTTGTTTTTATTTCCTTCCCTCTTTACTCTTACTGTTCAAAGAGAAAAAAAAGGAGTTTTTTTTATTTAATAAGATCTTGCCTCAGTGGAGTCACATATTGCACGCTTACCCCCTGTTTTATTTATTATTTTAGGAATTTCATTTATGCCATGCTTTATTGACTCATTTCATATCATGGATCAAAGAAAAGAAGTGAAATTTTAAATCGGTAGGGTATACCCCTTTTTCGAAACGAAATACGAAGAAAAGTTACCATAGAACTGAACTCTTTGGATCATCTGTCAACTGCTCAATGAATTACTTCTTTGGAATGTTAAAAAAAAAAGGATTACTTGGTTTTCGTTTTTTTTTATAAAATTAATATATGCCTATTCCATTACATTTTTCCTTCATTTCTGATTATTTTCAATATGAATCTCGGTATCCATCAAAAGAATCAAATACATGAAATGAAAGAATTAGAAAATCGTAAGACTTGCCTTTCAATTATTTCAGATTGATTGAAATCAACACAAATAAAATAGATCAAGCGAAGAAATAAAATTGAGATACTATGTACATTACATATATTTAATTGATATCGACATGGATGAAGATACATATTGTAGATTTATCTATATTAAGCTTGTATCTTTATACATTACAATAATAGATATAGATAGTATGGTAGAAAGATTCATATATATTTTTTTCTACCATACTATCGAGTTTTATAGGATACTGCTGATTCTAGTCCATTCATTTTCTTTAAGCCGTGAAATTGGAATCCTTTTTTTCTTAAATCCTTGATAAAAAGTCAAGTTTCATTCAAATTAATCACTTTGACTGACAGTTTTTACGTATATTATAAGTAAAAAAGCGGTAGGAACTAGAATGAACAGCGCTGTAGCAATAAATGCGAGAATATTTACTTCCATAATTTCATTGTTTTTTTTACTTCGCAATAACTCGGGATTTAATCCCATAGAGATGAGAAATTTGTCGCTTGTAAATTCAATGCGATGACTTATATTTCAATGACATCGAATCGGATCAATATCATGAATAACAATATCTAAGCTATCAAATCGATTCACCGTCGAGAATTGAATAGTATAACATAGGAAGATCTTTTATCCACACCGAAAATGGGATTCCTGGTCCAATCAAAAGAATTCCTTTCCTTTATTTACTTTATTTATATATATTCTTTTCCACTCTTTCTTTTCGATAATCTACCACCTTCCTTGTACAATCATCGGATGATGTATCGTTGGGAATGAAATTATGTCATTTGTATCCCCTTTCACAGAAAATGGAGGGATCAATTGATGTATTTTTTTTATTGCATCCGTCGGGACTGACGGGGCTCGAACCCGCAGCTTCCGCCTTGACAGGGCGGTGCTCTGACCAATTGAACTACAATCCCAGGGAAAGAAAGAAAAGTGTACAGCATAGCTATTCTTATGATTTCATTCAAGCCATTTTCTATTTAGATTTTAGATTCGAATCGCCGTGTTGTAACAAACAAAGGCGCGAGTGATATATTGATATCCATACGGGTATGCACTTTAGTGAGAGCGGCGCGGATTACTAGTTACTAGGAATCCTTTCGTTATTGCCAAATAAATCGATCGATAATCAATTTTAAAATGAAAAAAGAGTCTTTTTTGTTTACTTTACTCTTTCTTTATACTTAATGATCCTGATATGAATCTAGATCGTTATCAAGTTCAGAATTTATGGGAACAAATAAATAGAACAAATAAAAAACAAATAGCGGTAGGGATGGATATATCAGAAAATTGGACTTTTTTTTTTATTCTTCCCTACTTTTTTTTCCCTACTTTTTTTGTTTTTTTGTTTGGCTTTTCTGGAAAACAAAATACAAAAAAATGGGCATTTTTTGTTATGGCGGATCAGCGAATTATTGGGCCGAGCTGGATTTGAACCAGCGTAGACATATTGCCAACGAATTTACAGTCCGTCCCCATTAACCGCTCGGGCATCGACCCAGGAAGAATCAATTCTAGGTTTATTGATAATCCACGATCAACTTCCTTTCGTAGTACCCTACCCCCAGGGGAAGTCGAATCCCCGCTGCCTCCTTGAAAGAGAGATGTCCTGAACCGCTAGACGATGGGGGCATATTTGCCTGACCGCGATCATACTATGATCATAGTATGAACAGTTTTTTGAAATTGTCAATATAATGGAATGGTATGACTAGATGCCAAACCAAAGCTTTTTCCATCTTTTATGATTTTCCATTTTTGATTCATGATTTATACTCAGTAAATCATTCATTTTAATCGCCACTCTATTCTATATAGAAATGAATTAGATAAATTCAATCTATTATAGATATATAAAGAAACTAGATTATATTAATAATACAAAGTATAAGATCCCTTCGGG